GATCCTTTAGATTCAACGTCAACTATGTTACAACCTCGGATCGTTGGCGAGGAACATTATGAAACTGCTCAAAGAGTTAAGGAAACTTTACAACGTTACAAAGAACTTCAGGACATTATAGCTATCCTGGGGTTGGACGAATTATCCGAAGAAGATCGTTTAACTGTAGCAAGAGCACGAAAAATTGAACGCTTCTTATCACAACCCTTCTTCGTGGCAGAAGTCTTTACTGGTTCTCCAGGGAAATATGTTGGTCTCGCCGAAACAATTAGGGGGTTTCGATTGATCCTTTCTGGGGAATTAGACAGTCTTCCCGAGCAGGCCTTTTATTTGGTAGGTAACATCGACGAAGCTACCGCGAAAGCTATGAACTTAGAAGGGGAGAGTAAATTGAAGAAATGACCTTAAATCTTTGTGTACTGACCCCTAATCGAATTATTTTGGATTCAGAAGTGAAAGAAATCATTTTATCTACTAATAGTGGACAAATTGGCGTATTACCAAACCACGCCCCTATTGCCACAGCGGTAGATATAGGTCTTTTGAGAATACGTCTCAACGACCAATGGTTAACGGTAGCCTTGATGGGCGGTTTCGCTAGAATAAGTAATAATGAGATCACCATTTTAGGAAATGATGCGGAGATGAGTACTGACATTGATCCGCAAGAGGCTCAACAAGCTCTTGAAATAGCTGAAGCTAACTTGAGTGGAGCTCAGGGAAAGAGACAAGCAATTGAGGCGAATCTAGCTCTCAGACGAGCTCGGACACGAGTAGAGGCTGTTAATGTTATTTCCTACTAGTAAAAAAAACACACATAAAAATAAGAAAAAGAAGTTCTTTAGAGGTTCTTTATTATATACCATATTTTGATTCTGCCAATTGAATACAATCAATTCTAGATGATACAACAAAAAAAAGAAGATGGCTAGAAAAACTTATTAGATACCAGAGTTGATGGTATCTAATAAGTTCTACCTACTATTGGATTTGAACCAATGACTTCCGCCGTATGAAAGCAATACTCTAACCACTGAGTTAAGTAGGTTATTCATCATCACAAAAAAAGGACCCATCGCCTCGGGGATTATAGGTGGAATTTTTTTTCTACGCAATAGCAATCCATTAACAGTAAGCGGATTAAAGAACTCTCATGTGGGATCCGATCTTGACAAGAAATTCTCTATATGTTAAGATGTCTATGACAAGGGCTATAGCTCAGTTAGGTAGAGCACCTCGTTTACACGTGCGCCAATGCTTTTCAAAGGGGCCCATTATGCAATGAACATAATTGATCTTATTGAGAAATCGATGTCTTACTCCATAGATTCGAAGGAACAAGAGAACAATAGCCTGACAAATATTTGATTTGGTCCGATTCGAGTGCGAATTCAGGTGCCAAATGAAATAGAACCTGCCATTGATTTGCTAATTGATAAGGTAAATACCAGCCCATTCAATGCTAGGCATAATGAGTATAAGGGACTCAAAAGAACCTCTTTTTATCCTATGAACTTTAAGGTGTATGAAGTCTCATATTTGACTCTTGTAGCGGAGCGATAGAGATTCCATTTAACTTAGGTTAATCTAGGCCAGAGGCAGACCTAAGTCAAGGTAACCCCTCTTTGAAACACTTTGGTATTGTTCCTAGATCAGAATACAAATCATGAATCACAGAACACATGGAGCCATCTTATTATCTTCCTGTAAAAAAGAAAAAATATGGTGGACTAACTGATCTTTATATTAATCAGTTGATGAAAGAGCCCAATGCAAGAAAATGCATGTTGGGTCTTTGAAACAGTTCGCATCATTTCGATAATAATTAGTTTGATCTGTTTTACCGAGAAGGTCTACGGTTCGAGTCCGTATAGCCCTAACACATTCCACTTTTTTTTTTCGTTTTGATTGAAAAAAAAAAGTGGAAATGGATTAAGAATTAAATTAATGCATTTTATATTTGTATTTTTATAATATAAAATGAACTAGAAAAATATAGTTATACTAATACGATTTCTTACGCTATAATTAGTCTTATTTATTAGTATTCTAATTATACTATTTTTTTGTATTTAATTGAATTACTTTTTAAAAAGAGAAACCGAGATAAAGTAAGAGAGTTTTCTTTGGGTGGGAACATCCTATATCGATACCATATCTAAATGGAAAAAAAAAAAAATGGTAAGTGGGGTTCCATTGTATGAAAATAAGGCATGCACCATGGCAAACAAACTCTAAACTATGTAGTTTTATTTGATCAAATAAAATTCCCTTTTCCTTTAAGAAGTTCTGGATGAATTTACAATTGAAATTCAAATCGAATAATTCAACCTATTCCACATTAATAGGAGTCCATTTATGTTTCTGCTTCACGAATATGATATTTTCTGGGCATTTCTAATAATATCGGGTGCTATTCCTATTTTGGCATTTGTAATTTCCGGAGTTTTAGCCCCAATTAGTGAAGGACCAGAGAAGCTCTCTAGTTATGAATCAGGTA